CCGTGGGGCAGGCTCGTACACATTGAGTACACCCTATACATGTATCATAAATTTTTACTGAGTGTGACATTGAATCTATAAATTCCAGTTTTGAACATAAAAAGTTTTCGATCTGGTATGGTAAAATGATAAAATCAGTAGTAAATGGATTATATGTTTATATTGTAGATACCAGACGAATCAATGATTTATCAACTTTTTTTATCAATATATTTCTAAATCTGTTCATGAGAAAGCGCCAAGAGACTTTTATTTTCGTTTCAACAACCACAGTCATACAATACAAGTTGCACATGCGAATTCAAATTGGTCAACAAACAATACAATATCTAATATTAATATTATAATATTAATATTAATTAATGGAATTCTATTCTATAATGGAATTCTATTCTAACTCTTAATTCTAATATATAAATCTGATATCTAATATCTAATATTGATATCTAATATCTAATATATAAATAAAATATATAAATAAGAAAAAAATTCTAATTATATTTTTATATTATATTATTTATTATATTATTCTTTTCTTTATATTATAATATTATATTAATATTATTAAATTATATTATACAAAATTATATACAAAATTATAAAATATAACGAATAATTATAATGAACGATGACGAATAATTTAATTATTCAACAAATTCGATTGATTGATACGAGTTGATTTTCTGTTACGATGGATCGACGAAACAATAGCTAGCCCAATAGCTGCTTCAGCAGCGGCAATAGCTATGACAAAGATTGAGAAAATATCTCCTTTTAATTGGCGACTATCAAATAAATCAGAAAATGTTACGAGATTGATATTAACCGAATTTAGTATAAGCTCAAGACACATAAGCGCTCTAACCATGTTTCGACTTGTGATTAATCCATAGATACCGATAGAAAATAAATAGACACTCAAAAAAAGTACATACTCAAACATCATTAACTAACTCCTCATCAATATCAATCTTGATTCATTTCAATATGATATGAACAACAATTCAACTGATTCGATTGACTAGAATAGAACAAACAATTACAGAACAAGAGAAGGTATTGTTAATAGATTTCACTAAAAACCTTAAATCTTTCCATGTTTTTGGTTGATTTCAAATTTAGAATTCAAAAAATTTTTTGAATTCTAAGTATTTATTATTGACGAGCCATAGTAATTGCACCTATTAAAGAGACTAAAAGAATTATAGAAATGAGTTCAAATGGAAGATAAAAATCTGTTGATAAATGAATCCCAATTTGTTGAACGTTACTTATTAGGTCCTGTTCTAGAATCTGGTTTGATTTTGTAGTCCAAAGAATTCCGTACCATGACGTATCTGGGATAGTAGTAATTAGTGAAAAAAGAATACTTGTACAAACCAGTGAAGTAACCCCATCTCCAATGGTCCAAAGGCGGGAATCATTGGAATATTCTGAACCGTTCATAAACATTACAGCAAATATGATTAAGACATTTATGGCTCCTACATAAATAAGAAGTTGTGCGGCAGCTACAAAATAGGAATTCGATAGAATATAGAATAAAGATATACAAACAAGAACCAATCCCAATGAAAAGGCAGAATAAATTGGATTGGTAAATAATACTACTCCCAGGCCCCCCAATAGAAGAACTGATCCCAGAAATATTACGAGAATACTATGTATTGGTCCAGGTAAATCCATTATGTATAAAATAAGAGATAAATAAGTCGAAAGATTTCATGACCTTACTGAATAGTCGAAGAAGGGAAAATTACCCTATTTTTTTGTCTATGATACGTTCCTAAATTAAATATTAATGGAATTGTAATATGGATTAATATAGATATAGATAAAATTATTGGACCAATCCCGATTTTGCATTTTTATTTTATTCGAAATAAAATAAAAGAGTAGTTAGAATTTTATATTTTGAAATCATCACCAAAAATATATAAATAAACCAATGATTCTCAACAATCAATAGTTATTAGTTATTATTTTTAGTTACATCGACTAACTAAAATAAAAGAAGCTTCACTTGGATCTTTCTATCAAAATATTAAAAAAAAATATATTAGTTAATAATTGGTAATTGTTCTTGAATCAAAGGATTTACCTTTGTCTATTTTGATTTGAGTCGAAGTCGAATTCGTAACTGTTTGAATTGTGTAGTCCCCAATTACTGACATTGGTAACCGACCCAAAGCAATTTGATTATAATTCAATTCGTGACGATCATAAGTAGAAAGTTCATATTCTTCAGTCATTGATAAACAGTTTGTGGGACAATATTCGACACAGTTACCGCAAAATATACAGATACCAAAATCAATACTATAGTTAAGCAGTTGTTTTTTTTTAATATCTTTTTCAAATCTCCAATCAACAACGGGTAGATCTATGGGGCATACACGAACACATACTTCGCAAGCAATACATTTGTCAAATTCAAAATGGATTCGGCCACGGAAACGCTCTGATGTGATCGATTTTTCATAAGGATACTGAATAGTTACAGGTAAACGATTTGTGTGGGATAAGGTAATTATGAAACTTTGACCAATGTACCTTGCGGCTCGTATTGTTTGTTGACCATAATTCATGAATCCAGTTACCATCGGAAACATATTGTAGATATCCACGAATAAGTTGATGTTTCTTTCTCTTGTTTAAGAGAGGTTATGTGTTTAAGAGAGGTTATGAGTCTAGAATATCGTTATCATATTCTGTTATTTATAGTGAAATATTTATAGTGAAGCAAGTTGGAAAGAAGTTGTCAATAAAAAATTACCTAGAGAAATAGGTAAAAGAAATTTCCATCCAAGATTTAATAGCTGGTCTATTCTCATCCTGGGTAAAGTCCATCTTGTTGTGATAGATATGAAGAGAAACAAATAAGCTTTAGCTAATGTAATAAAGATACCAATTGTCATTCCAAAGACTCCAGCCATTTTATTTATTCCGAAAAGTTCAGGAATGGATATGTATGGCATAGAAAAATTCCACCCACCTAAATAAAGAACTGTTACAAATAATGAAGAAACTAAGAGATTTAGGTAAGAAGCAACGTAAAATAAACCATATTTAATACCGGAATATTCGGTTTGATAACCTGCTACTAATTCCTCCTCCGCTTCTGGTAAATCAAAGGGTAATCTTTCACATTCTGCTAAAGAAGAAATTAGAAAAACTATAAACCCTATAGGTTGACGCCACATATTCCACCCCCAAAAACCATATTGTGACTGTGCCTCAACTATATCAACTGTACTTGAACTGTTCGATAATCATAGTCGATAATAACATTACCGTTCTTACCGCTATTCCAAAACCGTACATGAGACCTCAGCTTCATACGGCTCCTCTATGGCCACACACGCAAATAAATGTAAGGACTGCTTCGGTATTATCGGTATCTTTGGAGTGTAGATAGAATAAAAATACCTCGTAAAGTCCCAAAAATTAGACCAATGGAATTCCGTCTGCTAGAATAACAAAAAGTACGCTTCCGAATTGATCTCATCCCTTATATAATTAATAATTAAATAAAAAACTAAAAGTAATCTTTCTTCGGTAATAACTTAATCTTTCAATAAAATACCCGTTCTATCAATAGATGGAAAGAATTAGACACTAGTTCTAGTTAATGAATCATAACTAATAAGAATTCCATATGTATGGGTATAGATGGAGGAAAAAATTAATAAAGATCCTTTTTCCATTCTATTCTATTATTTATTTATTTATTGTATTTCATTCTATTTCTTTTGTTCCTCTTCTTGTTTCTCATAAGAGGGTACTCTGAAAAAAAAAAATAAAGGATTAATTCGTTCTTGATAGTCACTTCTTTAATCAGTGAATAGGAGCATACTCTAGATCGGAATCGCGGGGAAGTACTGCTTGCTCGTTTCTACCAACTTAAAGCCCCTATTATGTTATGATTCGTTTTATGCGGAAATACCTCTTTTTTGATACCTTACATTATCTCTATTACTAATCCTTTGTGTACTTTGGTGTTTCTAACCATCTACTGATTTTTGATTGATCCCCTGTATGGTAATACATACAAGACAATAGTAGAAACTCCATACAGTTGATCTTTTGTACCCGCTTCAAGATATGATGACTAATCAAAGAATCTCAATCTTGGGATAAAGAGTTTTTACTGCTTATGTTTACTTCCACTTTATTTTTTTCTTGTATATAGGGAATGAGATTTTATCTTCTTATCTACATATTAATAAGCCGTTTTGTTTCACTCATATAACTATCTGGTTTAACTCATCGACCTGAATGAATGGAGGTCAAAATTCATCTTCTAACGAATCACACGTAGAGATATTGATAACACACATAGAGTTAATGGTATTTCATAACTAATAGATTGAGCAGCAGCTCGTAGACCACCTGAAAAAGAATATTTATTATTTGATCCATATCCTGATATAAGAAGCCCAATGGGAGCAATACTTGAAATGGAAATCCATAAAGAAACACCTATACTAAGATCAGCTAAAACAAGTCGATACCCAAAAGGAATTACTAAATAACTTAGTAGAATTGATATAACTGCTATAGATGGTCCGATACTAAACAAGGGAATATCTCCTCTAGATGGAAGGAGGTCCTCTTTAAAAAGTAATTTTGTTCCGTCTGCTAGAGCTTGAAGAATTCCCAAGGGACCCGCATATTCAGGTCCAATACGTTGTTGTATCGCTGCAGAGATTTCTCTTTCTAACCATACAATTACTAGCACTCCTATGGTGATTCCCAATATAAGGGTTAAAGCAGGGACAAACAGCCAGATGAGTCCATATACCTCTTTTAAAGATTCTGATTTAGAAAAAGAATTGATAGTTTGTACTTCTGTTGTTCCAATTATCATTTCAACGATCAACTTCTCCCATAATGATATCTATACTACCTAGTATCGTCATGATATCCGCCAATTTCATTCTTTTAATTAGCTGAGGAAGAATTTGCAAATTGATGAAACCGGGCGGACGAATTTTCCATCTCCAGGGGAAAATACTATTATCTCCTATCAAATAAATTCCTAATTCCCCTTTTGGGGCTTCCACTCTTACATAAAGTTCTTGTTTCGAAAATTCAAAATTCGGCGAAGTTTTTTTACTAATGAATCCATATTCAAAATCATTCCATTTATAATTCTTTGTTCCATCTAAGCGCCGAATTTCTAAATTCTCATAAGGTCCCCCGGGAATTCCTTCAAGAGCCTGTTGAATAATTTTTATGGATTCCCTCATTTCGCCGATTCGTACTAAATAACGAGCTAATGAATCTCCCTCCGTTTGCCATTGGACTTCCCAATCGAATTCATTGTAAGATTCATAATGATCAACTTTACGAAGATCCCATTGGATCCCAGAAGCTCGTAACATCGGTCCTGATAAGCCCCAATTTATGGCCTCTTCTCCACCAATAATGCCTACTCCTTCAACTCGTTCCAAAAAAATGGGATTCCGCGTAATAAGTTTTTCATATTCAACAAGACCCGTTAAAGAATAATCGCAGAAATCCAAACATTTATCTATCCAACCATGAGGTAGATCAGCAGCTACTCCTCCGATACGGAAATAATTATGCATCATTCGCATACCTGTGGCAGCTTCGAATAGATCATATAGCAATTCTCTCTCTCTGAAAATATAGAAAAAGGGAGTCTGTGCGCCGATATCTGCCATAAAAGGTCCAAGCCATAACAAATGAGAAGCTATACGACTCAGCTCTAGCATAATTACTCTGATATAGCTGGCTCTTTGAGGGACTTGAACATTTCCCAATTGTTCTGGTGCATTTACCGTTATTGCTTCTGTGAACATAGTAGCTAAATAATCCCAACGTGTTACATAAGGAAGATATTGTATAATTGTTCGGTTTTCCGCTATTTTTTCCATCCCTCTGTGTAAATAGCCCAATACGGGTTCACAGTCAATAACATCTTCACCATCGAGAGTAACGATCAGTCTAAGAACACCATGCATTGATGGGTGATGGGGGCCCATATTTACTATCATGAGATCTTTTCTTGTAGTCGGTACAGTCATATCTTTTCTTTCCTAATTCATTATTCCATGAATTTCTCAAAACAAGTTTTATAAATTTATCAAAATGAAAAATCTAATCATTAATAATAATAAAATTTAAACGAATCTTCAAATTAACGAGTTTTTGGCTCCCGAATATCCAACTGACTAATTAATTTCTTATAATGTACTCTATTTTTCTTTGACAAATAAGCCAACAACCGTTGACGTTTTCCCAGAATTTTTCGTAGACCTTTTTGTGATGAAAAATCTTTTTTGTGCAATTCCAAATGCGAAGTGAGTCTCCGTATTTTATTGGTGAAACTTAATACTTGAAATTCAACAGACCCTTTATTTTCTTCTTTTTCTTCTTGTGGAATAACTGAAATGAATAAATTTTTGACCATAAAAAAATTCTTATATCTTTTTTCTTTTTTATGTATTTTATCGATCAGGAAAAATAATAATTATTTTATTTTTTATTATTATATGATTATGTCAGTCATTTTTCATTTTATTTTCATATGGTATAAACATTTAGATTTATTCATATACTACTTTTTATTTATTTTATTCTATCCAAATCCAATTTTTTATTCCTAGTTTCAATTGTCAATTGAATTGATATACCATTTTATTAAAAAATCAGTATCATGTGCTAAAAACATAAGGTATGTGTACATACATCTTTTGCCGTATATCGAATATGTCATGCGATATATAGCAAGTGTACTATTAACTGATTCTGAATCGTGGATACATATGTATCCTTGACAGACTGAAACGACTCCCGTTATTGGCATCAAACCAATAGCGATTCATACAAGCTAAATCTTCTAATCGGTAATTGGGCCAAAGAAACAATTTTAATTTCATAAAGTTGGTTGCATCCGTATTAAGATGCTTGTCCTCATTCAAAAACCGCCCACAGTTTCTTATCTTGTTTTCGTTGCAAAATACTGGATTTTTATCCACACTATTCCAATTCCAGGAATTCAAACAAATTAGAATTCTCAATTCTCTACGACGTCTATGAGATAGAATATTTTCAGGAACAAGGAAATCATAATGATTTTTTTTTTCTATATTCGCGTTTAAATTATTCTTATTAACATATCTTTTTTTTATGAATTTTCTATTAGTTTTAATTTGGTCTTTAACCTTATCAACCAATGAAATATTTATGGTTTGATAGGTAATAAATTGTCCATCCCTTTTTATAGATAGACGAATCGGTTCGATAATTAATATTCCTTTTTTTATCAATTCTGTAAGAGCTAGATCCTTCTGAATCAGCATTACATCTAGACGCATCTCTCCTCTTTGAATCGAAGAGATAGCAATTTCCTTTGGATTTGTCAATCTAAGTAAGAGACAATATACCTTGATATTATTGATTATTCTTTGACTCAAGGGGTCATCCCATCTTAATTGAAAAAGGAAATATTTTTTCAGGAATAAATCTAGTTCTGCTTCCTTGTTGCTCTTGGATTTTTTTTTTTTTCTACGTTTTTTAATGTCTGATCCCGCGTAATCCTCTTCAATATCTTTTTTTTTATTTTGTTTTCGTAGATCTGATCCAAGATCTTTTTGGCACTGTTGTTCGTTTTTTTCTTGGTTGAAATTTTCTAAATAAAGATATTCTTTTTGATTAGATAATATAGGAATAGGAGGATTTTTTTTTTTATTTACGTTGGTGTTTTTATTTTGACTAATATTTTCATTTCGATGAAAGTCTAAAAGAAGAAATTTGATTGGTATAACCCACGGTTTAATCTTATATGTATCAAAAAGTAGCACAAATTCTGGGACGAACCAAGATTCTAGTTTTGATATGGTACGATTACGATATAACTTTTCTTGATTCATTCCCATCCAATCAAAAAAGTTTTTTTTTTTGGCGATTTGTTGATGAATCAAAATATTTTTTTTTTTTATTTTGTTTTTATACTTAGTCTCAATATCGATATTCTCTGTAAGACAGAAATGGAGAATTCTACAATTAAAATATTTTCTATCCAGATTTTGATTTGCATCAATAATATATCTCTCTTCTAGATAATCACTAATAGCTGTACTTACCAATACATAAAATGAGTCGAGTTTCGGTGTATTGAAAATAGATGGATATGGAATCCCTGGGCTATCGTTTACTTGTAATGTTGATCCATAAATATATGAGTTTTTCTTTTCCCCATAATTCATATATTTATGTGATAAAAGATTATATCTGTAGTGTTTTTTAAACAATTTTTCTTTTTGATTCATCAATGAATCCATTGCAGAATAATCTTCTTTCATGTAATGAATTAATTGGTCTTTTTCATTTTTATATGAATTGGATTTAATTGAGTCTTTATTTTGAATCATACGACGTTGGTTGACTCTATTTCGCCATTTTTTGGGGACTAATTGAGACCATTTGACATCGGAAAAATGGTATTGATAATAATCCTTTAACCAGTTTTTCCATTTATTCATTCCAGACTTTTGAATTTTCTTATGCCTTGATTTGTAATCAACTATTCCTCGTGTTATACAATAATCCTTTATTTTATCCTTAAGATAATGATGGGTCCCGTGATCTTGAAGTACAGATCTCAAGTTATACTTGTTAAGTAATTGGGTTTGTGATAATTTGTAAAATACATATGCTTGTGACAAGGAAGATAAGTCACTATAACTATTTAAATTAGTATTACTAATATTAGTATTTGAAATATTAATATTTGTATTTAAAAACGACTTTTTTATAGTCGAAATAAAGTTCATTGTATTTTGATTTGTTTCATCAATTCCTTCTTGATTTGTTTTATCGTTGTAAATGGATTTATTGATAATTTTTTTTGAATCAACAAAAAAAAGTTGTGCATTGATTCTTGGAATGTTAATGGTACATAGGAGGATCTCTATGTATATTTTTTCAATGAAAGATTTCATAAAATAATATGATTTACGTATTAATCGGATATTGTTTCTTTTGAATATCTGCCAACTATATTGCTGCGATTCCGATCTTTTATCATCATAAGTTAAAACCATTTTTTTATTGTCTTTTGTGATTTGTTCTATTTGATTCTTAGTTGTTATTATCCTATTAGAAATATCTTTCATTTTTTTTTCTATCAGTGAATAATTTGTCCAACTTGACGTATGAATTGGAACGGTCGATTCACGGTTAATTTTATTATTTATTTTGGAATCTTTTCCATTTTTATTCGGTTCATATACTTTATTCGCTTTCCTCAATTCAAATAATAAAATTGGATTTACTTTTTCAAGTTCTTTTATTATTCGTTTTATAACTAGAACTATGTTTCTGACCCATTCTTTTTTTTCTTTTGAAATTAGTAGAGACCATTTTCCTCTTTCTTTTAAGACTCTTAGAAGGATAAAAAATTTATTTTTTACTTTTTTTATTTTTTTTTCGAGTTCTTTATAAATGGGTTCAAAAAAAGACGGTCGTTTTCGGGGAGAACCAAAGGGAAGTTCTGCTTCCATTCCCCATACTGTTAAAAAACAAAAATTGTCTTTTTTTCCTTTTTTTTTTGTTGAATCTATATCTTGAGATCGTGTCTTGGGGCTTCGCCAAGGTTTCAGACAAAAAGGAAATAGAATCTTTATCTGAATCCCGTCTGTTAACCAATCTTTTGGAAATTCTGTTTCTGATAATTGAACACCATTATAGGTGCACTTAACGTGCATTTCTTGATTCCATTCCTTCAAATCCTCGTACCACTCGGGGGATTGGAATAATAGCATACGTCCAATATTTTTAGCTATTATCAATGAGGGTAATACAATATATTTTCTAAGAAAAGATTGGGTTACTAACATGGAACCTCTTATTGCTTGAGCAAATATAATGGTATCCCAAGTTTCGGATATTGTTATCCGATCATTTTCCTCTTTTTTCTCCCTTTCTTTTGCCCCTTCTTTATCAAAATCGGAAATTTGCAATTCTGATT